GTATTTTTTGAAAAAAAAGAAACCTTAGTATTCGTTGTTGAAAACAGTAAATTTTTATTTATTTCTTTGGGTACTTCTTTTCCCCATAAAGATATTGAATAGAAAGAACTATTTTTAGCGCTACTGTAATTTTGAAAATGAATACGCAAATGCCCATCAAAGGTAAGTAAATACATTCGAAACATATAAAATGCAGTAAATCCTACTGTAAATGAAGCTATTATTGCGAAAATTGGTGAATACAACCAACTATCATTAAGAATTTCGTCTTTCGACCAAAAACAAGCAAGAGGTGGAATACCACAAAGAGAAAATGTACCTAATAAAAAAGTAATTCTTGTAATCGGAATATATTTTGTTAACCCCCCCATAAGAACCATATTTTGACTTTTATCTGGTGAAAATCCAACAATGGATTCCATTGAATGAATAATGGATCCAGATCCTAAAAACAATAAAGCTTTCGAATAGGCATGAGTGATCAAATGGAATAAAGCAGCCCTATAAGAACCTATACCTAGAGCTAACATAATATAACCCAATTGAGACATGGTAGAATAAGCTAAACTTCTTTTAATATCTCTTTGAGCAAAAGCCAAAGTAGCTCCTAATAGTACTGTTATTACACCTATTAAGGAAATAAGATTCATTATGTAAGGTATGACTATGAAAAGAGGAAGAAGCCTAGCTATAAGAAAAATTCCTGCTGCTACCATAGTAGCAGCATGTATGAGAGCCGAAATGGGAGTGGGTCCTTCCATAGCATCAGGTAACCATATGTGAAGGGGAAATTGTGCAGATTTAGTAACTGCGCCGAGGAATAAAAAAGAAGCACAAAGAATAACAAATAAAGAATCTACTCCATTATTATGAATTAAATTAGTAACTATTTTGAACAAATCCCGAAATTCGAAACTACCCGTTATCCAATAAAATCCTAAAATTCCTAATAATAAACCAAAATCCCCTATACGATTGGTTACAAAAGCTTTTTGGCAAGCACTTGCTGCAATTGGTCGTGTGAACCAAAAACCTATTAATAAATAGGAACACATTCCTACAAGTTCCCAAAAAATATAAATTTGTATCAAATTAGAACTAGTAACTAATCCCAACATAGAAGTATTGAAAAAACTCATATAAGAAAAAAATCTCAAATATCCTTGATCATGAGACATATAATTATCACTATAAATAAGAACCATGATTCCAACAGTAGTAATTAATATTGACATAATAGAAGTAAGCGGATCAATCAAGTGTCCGAACTCTAAAGAAAAATCATTATTGACAGTCCAAGACCATAGATATTGATAGATAAAATTTCCGTTTATTTGCTGAATAGAAAGATTAACAGAAAACACCATAGCTATAGTTAGCATCAAAACACTCGGAAAAGCCCACATACGTCGAATATTTTTTGTTGCTGCAGGAATAAGCAGAAGTCCAAATCCTATTAACATAGTAATAGGAAATGGAAGAAAAGGTATTATCCATGCATATTTATATGTATGTTCCATAAAAAAACACAAATTTTCGTTTTTTTCTTATAATTGTTTCCGATTCGCCAATTTTTATTGTTTTCTTCAAAAGCAATAAAAAAATTAATAAAAAAAGATATGAAACCTTAAATATTCTTATTTTACATTTTTCTTACTTTTTCAGATATTTTTAAAAATTGAAAAAGTTATAATTTGTTGCTTAAATGCTTTGCTCAAATAGCTCGATATAGAGTAATTTTTGAGTTATTCATTTTTGAACTCAAAAAAAATGAGAATATGATATTAAAAAAAATAACTATACTAGAATTCTATTCTAGTAATATGTAACCATATCATATACTATAGTAAGCAAAGTAAAAGTAAGCAAAGTAAACAAAAATAACTATACCAATACCAGTAGAATATGGATATATAGTATGCATTAATAAATCAACTAACTCTTATAGTAAATTTTTTTTGTAATAATTACCTAATTTATATTTTTTGTAGAATTGATTGATTGGCTTTCAATCCAATAAGATAAGAAAATATCAGAAATCTTATAAAACCCCTTACTTCTTATATTCTAGAACTGAATAAAAAAAAAAACTTAAAATGAAAGTTCCTTTTCTTAGCTAACGGAATGTCTTGTTTAACATATTAACTACTAGAAAATTCCTTTTAAAATTTTACTTTCTTTTCTTCTATTTTTTCCTAGTTTATTATATATGTAACACACATGTATATATATAAACAATATATTTGGATTATTTATATTAAAAAAAAAGATTATCGACGGAATGAAATATAATATAAAAAATGACTAAGACTAAAAAAAAACAATCCATATTGAGCAATACATGTCTTTCACATACAACAATAAAAAGGAATAACTCTTTTTTTTATGGCAGTTCCAAAAAAACGTACCTCTATATCAAAAAAACGTATTCGTAGAAATATTTGGAAGAAAAAGGGAAATTTAGTTGCAATAAAAGCCTTTTCTTTAGCAAAGTCCGTTTCTACGGGAAATTCAAAAAGTTTTTTTGTGCGGCAAACAAATAAGAAAATCTTGGAATAATTTGAATTCCGTGATTTAAAGAACTTTTCTATATTTAGAATATGAAAAATTTGCATTAACTTATGTATTGACCTCCTCACGATTAGTTAGAACTAGCTGCTATTTTATGTCAAATACTAACTTATCTGTCTACTAGTTTGGTTCTAAGTATTATTTTATTTCTTTTCCCAGTAGAAAAATATTTTTTTACATTAGGAAAAGAAATAAAATGCAATTATGATGAATATTAAAACTATTTTGTTTTATTATATGTCTATCTGAAGATCAAATTAAATTGGTTTCGTTTACTAAATATTATCTTATATTTAAATTATGTACATAACAAACAACAAAGAGTATATAAACAAAATATATATATATAGTTTGTTTAATTTATATAATTAATTAACATTATATATATTTTCTATATTTATATAATTAGAATAATTAATGAAATTACATTAAGTACATTAAAAAGTAGACTAAAAACAAGATTTTTCGAAAAAGAGTCCTTTAATTTCTAATTTCATTTATTAAATTTAGTAATTACATTTTGATATGTATAAAATCCTATTTAGTGAATTTATATTTATTTGAATAAAAAAAAATATCTTTCTAAGTTTTATAAGTGTTATTAACAATTTAAAGAATACTTTAGTTTAAATTAAACAAAAGAGTTGAAAGGAACCCTTATTCATCTATTCTAATGTTTCCTAAAGTATAACTATATCGGATTCTAGAATCTACATCTAGACGATTCAACATGAATTGACTATTATTATTTCAAGTAAGCCGCTATGGTGAAATTGGTAGACACGCTGCTCTTAGGAAGCAGTGCTAGAGCATCTCGGTTCGAGTCCGAGTGGCGGCATACTCTAAAAGAGATAGAATAGATCTTATCTTATAATGTATTTAATTCCCGATTTCAATTCTGTAATGAGACCCCTTTTATGTATGATATTTGCGACTTTAGAACATATATTAACTTATCTCTCTTTTTCGATCGTTTCAATTGTGATTGCGATTCATTTGATGAATCTATTAGTTCACGAAATCGTCGGATTACGCCATTCGTCGGAAAAGGGAATGTTAGCTACTTTTTTCTCTGTAACAGGATTATTAGTTATTCGTTGGATTTCTTCGAGACATTTTCCATTAAGTAATTTATACGAGTCATTGATCTTCCTTTCATGGAGTTTTTCCATTATTCATATGGTTTCCAAGCTATGGAATCATAAAAATGATTTAAGCACAATAACCGCGCCAAGTGCTATTTTTACTCAAGGTTTCGCTACATCTGGTCTTTCAAGTAAAATGCATCAATCAGCAATATTAGTACCTGCTCTACAATCTCAGTGGTTAATGATGCATGTAAGTATGATGTTATTGAGCTATGCGGCTCTTTTATGTGGTTCATTATTATCAGTCGCTTTTTTAGTCATTACATTTCGAAAAAACATCGATATTTTTTTTAGAAGCAAAAATTTATTAATTAAGTCATTTTTCTTTGGGAAGATCGAATACTTGAACGAAAAAAGAAGTGCTTTTAACAACACTTCTTTTCTTTCATTTCCAAATTATTATAAATATCAATTAATTCGGCGTTTGGATTATTGGAGTTATCGTGTTATTAGTTTAGGGTTTACCTTTTTAACCATAGGTATTCTTTCTGGAGCGGTATGGGCTAACGAAGCATGGGGGTCTTATTGGAATTGGGACCCCAAGGAAACTTGGGCATTTATTACTTGGACCATATTCGCGATTTATTTACATACTAGAACAAATCAAAGTTTGCACGGTACGAATTCGGCACTTGTAGCTTCTATAGGATTTCTTATAATTTGGATATGCTATTTTGGGATCAATCTATTAGGAATAGGTCTACATAGTTATGGTTCATTCACATAAAATCTAATGGAATTTCTGCAATTCCATGCGGAATAAGTAAGACGTATATAACGAAAATTTGTGCGAGTTTTTAAGAACTGTTTGAATTAAGATTCAAACGGTTCTCAAAAACTTGGGATACATCTTTCTAATTCACTTTTTTATTATTATTTTTTTTCGTTGTACAGTGAATAGTTTTAAAAATCTTAAAATTGAAAATTATAAGACTTTCTATCTCATTAAGAAAAAAAAATTATCTATGAAAATAATTAGATAGGATAGCTTGTATCTTGTCAACTGATAAAGAAAGAACGAAATCGGGATAAATACCAATTCCTATTACGGGTAAAAAGATACAGATCGAAACAAATAGTTCTCGTGGTCCAGAATCCACGAAATTTGAGTTTGGAACATTGAAAAAATTGTATCCATAGAACATCTGACGTAACATAGATAACAAATAAATAGGAGTTAATATCATTCCAATTGCCATTACAAGGGTAATTACTATTTTTGGCATTAAAAGATATTTTGGACTGGTAATTAGTCCCAAAAATACTACGAATTCCGCAACAAAACCACTCATTCCCGGCAATGCAAGAGAAGCCATTGAGAAACTACTAAACATGGTAAATATTTTTGGCATTGGAATGGATATCCCCCCCATTTCGTCGAGATAAACAAGACGTATTCTATCACAACTCATTCCTACCAAGAAAAAAAGTGCAGCACCAATAAATCCATGAGAGAGTATTTGTAAAACGGCTCCGTTGAGTCCCATGTCGGTTATAGAACCAATTCCTATAATTGTGAAACCCATGTGCGATACAGAAGAATAGGCTATTCTTTTTTTTTGATTGCGTTGACCAAGCGAGGTTGAAGCTGCATAAATTATTTGGATTGCCCCTACTATCATCAACCAGGGAGAAAATATAGAGTGAGCATGTGGTAATAATTCCATATTGATACGAATCAATCCATATGCTCCCATTTTTAATAAGATTCCCGCTAGAAGCATACATGTACTGTAATGTGCTTCTCCATGGGTATCCGGTAGCCATGTATGTAGAGGTATAATCGGTGATTTGACAGCATAAGCAATAAGGAAGCCAAAATATAATATTATTTCTAATGTCACAGGATATGACTGATTAGCTAATCTGTCAAAATCCAATGTCGGTTCATTGGAACCATATAAACCCATACTTAGAACTCCTATTAAGAGAAAAATGGAACCCCCCGCAGTGTACAAAATAAACTTTGTAGCCGAGTACAAACGTTTCTTTCCTCCCCACATAGATAAAAGTAAGTAAACAGGAATTAATTCTAACTCCCACATGATAAAAAAAAGTAAAAGATCTCTAGAAGAAAATAATCCTATTTGACCGCTGTACATTGCTAACATCAGGAAATAGAACAATCGCGAATTTCGAGTAACAGGCCAAGCTGCTAAAGTAGCTAAAGTAGTGATAAATCCTGTTAGTAAAATGGGTCCTATAGAAAGTCCGTCGATTCCCAGTCTCCAGTGAAAATTGAAAACATTTATCCATTTAGCATCCTCTTCTAATTGAATTAATGGATCGTCCAATTGGAAATGATAACAGAACACATAGGTTGTTATAAGGAGTTCTAAGAAACAAATACATATAGTATACCACCGAAATACCTTATTCCCCCTATGGGGTAGAAAGAAAATTGAGGAACCCGCGAATATTGGCAAAACTACAAGTATTGTTAACCAAGGGAAATAACTCGTGATAAAGACAAGATACGTTTTGACCAAAAAGCCCGTGCTCAAAAGAATATATTTTTTTGAGTACGGGCTTTTGTCGGTAAAAAGGAATCAAATGATTCAAGTGGAATTTATTATAACGTATCAATAAGATAGACCCATGCTGCGAGTTGTTTCATGCCATAAATAAACACGGACACTCAAAAAATCTGTTGGACAGGCGGATTCACATCTTTTACAACCTACACAGTCTTCGGTTCTTGGCGCGGAAGCAATTTGCTTAGCTTTACATCCGTCCCAAGGTATCATTTCCAATACATCTGTGGGGCAGGCTCGTACACATTGAGTGCACCCTATACATGTATCATAAATTTTTACTGAATGTGACATTGGGTCTATAAATTCCAGTTTTGAACATAAAAAATTTTCGATCTGGTAAAGTAAAAAATGAATTCTAAATTAGAAAATTATAAATTTTTTATATATTTATATTTTATTTTCTTTATGTATAGAAACCAGATGAATCAATGATTTATCAAAAAAAATCTTAAGAATCAAAATTTTTATAAATCTGTTCATGAGAAGGGACCAAGAGACTTTGATTTATCTTTCAACAACTATGATCATATGAGTTACATGAATCATACGTGCGACTTCACGTTGGCTAAGAGATCGTCAATATTTCAATATATTATAGTACTATATTGAAATATTACTATACATATTAGTATTATTTGTAAATAAAAAAAAAATACTGAAATGATATTTTATAGAAAATTTTTTCTATAATTTCTATATCTATAATTTCTATATATATTATATATTTATATAGTTATGGCTAATTCTTCAACAAACTTGATTGATTAATACGGGTTGATTTTCTGTTACGATAGATCGACGAAACAATAGCTAGCCCAATAGCAGCTTCCCCTGCTGCAATGGCTATAATAAAGATTGAGAAAATCTCTCCTTTTAATTGGCGACTATCAAATATATCAGAAAATAGTACGAGATTAATATTAACCGAATTAAGTATAAGTTCAAGACACATAAGTGCTCTAACCATGTTTCGACTTGTGATCAATCCATAGATACCGATCGAAAATAAATAGACACTCAAAAAAAGTACATGTTCGAACATCATTGACTAACTCCTAATCAACCTCGATTCGTTTCAATATGAACAAAAATTAAACCAAGTTGATTGACTAGAATCGAGCAATTACAGAAAAAAGGGAATATTGACAGTAGATTAAACTAAAAATTTTTTTAATTCTAACTAAACTATTTATTATTGACGGGCCATAGTAATTGCGCCTATCAAAGAAACTAAAAGAATTATCGAAATGAGTTCAAACGGAAGATAAAAATCTGTTGATAAATGAATTCCAATTTGTTGAACGTTGCTTATAAAGTCTTGCTCTATAATCTGATTTGATCTTGTAGTCCAAATAATTCCGTACCATGACGTATCTGCGATAGTAATAATTAGTGAAAAAAGAATACTTATACAAACCAGTGAAGTGACTCCATCTCCAATAGTCCAAAAATAGGAGTCGTTGGAATATTCTGAACCATTCACGAACATAACAGCAAATATGATTAAGACATTTATGGCTCCTACATAAATAAGAAGTTGGGCGGCAGCTACAAAATAGGAGTTTGATGAAATATAGAATAAAGATATACAAACAAGAACCGATCCTAACGAAAAGGCGGAATAAATTGGATTAGTAAACAATACTACTCCTAGACCTCCTAATATAAGAAATGATCCCAGAAATACTACAAGTATATCATGTATTGGTCCAGGTAAATCCATTATTATAAGAGAAAAATAAGTCAAAATATTTCATGACCTTACTAAATAGTCCAGGAAAGAGGGGGGTGTTCGCCTTAAATTTTTTTCTTATATATGTTATATATGATGAGTTTCTAATGAATTAAATCTTAATATGGATATGGATGGATTACTGTGGATATAGATAAAGTTATTAAAATCATTAAGAAAGCACATATTCGCAGTTTAAATCAAAGAGTGATTCTCAACAATTAATGGTTAATAAGTTTATTAGTTTCTGACAAAAAAGGGCGACTTGTTTCCCTTTATCTTTATATAAAAAATATTATATTAGTAATCAGTAATCGTTCTTGAATCAAGGGGTTTATCTTTATCCATTTTGATTTGACTGGAATTCATAACTGTTTGAATTGTGTAATCTCCAATTACTGACATTGGTAACCGACCTAATGCAATTTGATTATAATTTAATTCGTGACGATCATAAGTTGAAAGTTCATATTCTTCAGTCATCGATAAACAGTTTGTTGGACAATACTCGACACAATTACCACAAAATATACAGACTCCAAAATCAATACTATAATTAAGCAATTGTTTCTTTTTAATCTCTCTTTTAAACCTCCAATCAACAACGGGTAGATCTATGGGACATACACGAACACATACCTCACAAGCAATACATTTATCGAATTCAAAGTGAATTCGACCGCGGAAACGTTCTGATGTGATCGATTTTTCATAAGGATATTGAATAGTTACAGGTAAACGATTTGTATGGGATAGGGTAATTATGAAACTTTGACCAATGTACCTTGCAGCTCGTATTGTTTGTTGACCATAATTTATGAACCCGGTCACCATAGGGAACATATTGTGGATCTCCGTGAATAATTTGATGTTTCTTTCTCTTGTTTAAGATCAGTTATGAATGGAGAATATCGTTATCTTATTCTATTCTTTATAGGTAAATAAGTTGGGAAGAAGTTGTCAATAATAGATTACCCAGAGAAATAGGTAAAAGAAATTTCCATCCAAAATTTAAAAGTTGGTCCATTCTCAGCCTAGGTAAAGTCCATCTTGCTGTGATAGGAACGAACAAAAACAAATAAGCTTTAGCTAATGTAATAAATATACCAATTGTTATTCCAAAAACTTCTGTCATTTTATTTATTCCGAAAAGTTCAGGAATAGATATATACGGAATAGAAAAATTCCACCCGCCTAAGTAAAGAACTGTTATAAATAATGAAGAAACTAACAAATTTAGGTAAGAAGCAAGGTAAAATAGAGCGTATTTAATACCCGAATATTCTGTTTGATAACCTGCTACTAATTCCTCCTCCGCTTCTGGTAAATCAAAAGGTAATCTCTCACATTCTGCTAGAGAAGAAATTAGAAAAACAACAAACCCTATAGGCTGACGCAACATATTCCACCCCCAAAAACCATATTTTGACTGTGCCTCAACTATATCAACTGTACTTGAACTGTTAGATAATCATAGTCGATAATAACATTACTGTTCGTATCGCTATTTCAAAACCGTACATGAGACCTCAGCTTCATACGGCTCCTCTATGGTCACAAATAAATGTAAGTACTTGTTCGCTATTATTGTAATTTTTAGATTCTACTTCTAAATAGAATAACACCGGGGAGTCCAAAATTAGACCAACGAAATTCCGTCTGCTAGAATAAAACTTCTGAATTGATCTTTTCCATTAAAATTCAAATTTCTCTTTATTTGGTAATAACTTAATCCTTAAATAAAATACTTGTTATATCAATAAATTAGGTTTTATCAATAACTCTAAAGAAAGAATTAGTTAGAAAGAATTGATCATTAATTCCAAATTTATGATTAAGAATTCCATGTATGTGTATAGATATGAATATGAATGGGGAAAAGAAATAAGAAATAAATATCCTGTATCGTATTTTTTTATTTCATTTTTCCCGTTCAATATTTTGCATTCTATTTCTTTTACTCCTGTCCTATTCTTCTTTCTCAGAGTAGAGGAGGTATTCTGAAAAAAAAAAAGGATTAATTCGTTTTTTATAGTCATTTCTTTAATCAGTGAATAGGAGCATACTCAAGATCGGAATCGTGGAGAAGTACTACTTGGTCATTTCTACCAACTTAAAATCCTCATTATGATTCGTTTTACCCAAAGTTTTATGCAAAAATACCCTTTTTTATATCTTACATTATCTCCATTACTAATCTTTTGTGTACCTTGGTGTTCCTAACTGTCCACAGATTTTTGATTGATCCCCGGTATGGTAATAAATACAACACAGTAGTAGAAACCCCATACAGTTGATCTTTTATACCCGCTTCAAGATATGATAATTGGTCAAAGAATCTTAATCTTGGGGTAAACAGTTTATACTGCTTATGTTTATATTCTCGTACATAGGGAATGAGATTTAATCCTCTTACTGCAAATTTATAAGCAGTTTGCTTTTACTCATCTAACTATCTAGCTTAATTCATCAACCCTAATGATAAAAAAAAAGAAAATATCCATTGAATATATTCAATTTCTTTATTCTATTTCTAGAAAAGAGGGAAAATAATAATGTTCTGTCGAATCACACGTAGAGATATTGATAACACACATAGAGTTAATGGTATTTCATAACTGATAGATTGAGCAGCAGCCCGTAGACCACCTGAAAAAGAATATTTATTATTCGACCCATATCCTGACATAAGAAGTCCAATAGGGGCAATACTTGAAATGGAGATCCATAAAAAAACGCCTATACTGAGATCGGCCAAAACAAGGCGATATCCAAAAGGAATTACTAAATAACTTAATAGAACAGATATGACTGCTATAGACGGTCCCGCACTGAACAAACGAATATCTCCTCTAGATGGAAGGATATCTTCTTTAAAAAGTAATTTGGTTCCATCTGCTATAGCTTGAAGAATTCCCAATGGACCGGCATATTCAGGCCCAATGCGTTGTTGTATTGCTGCAGATATTTCTCTTTCTAACCACACAATTACTAGTACCCCTATTGTTATTCCCAATATAAGGGCGAAAATAGGAACAAAGATCCATATGAGTCCATAGACTTCTTTTAAAGATTCCGATCTAGAAAAAGAATTGATAGCTTGTACTTCCACTTCTGTCATATCAATTATCATTTCAACGATCAACTTCTCCCATAATGATATCTATACTACCTAATATCGTCATGATATCTGCCAATTTCATTCTTTTAACTAGTTGAGGGAGAATTTGCAAATTGATAAAACCGGGTGGACGAATTTTCCATCTCCAAGGGAAAACACTACTATCTCCTATCAAAAAAATTCCTAATTCTCCTTTTGGGGCTTCTACTCTCACATAAAGTTCTTGCTTCGACAATTCAAAATTGGGTGAAAGTTTTTTAGTAATAAATCTATATTCAAAATTATTCCATTCGGAATTTTTTGCTTTATCAAAACGTCGGACTTCTAAATTCTCATAAGGTCCTCCAGGAATTCCTTCTAGAGCCTGTTGAATAATTTTTATAGATTCCTTCATTTCACCGATTCGTACTAAATAACGAGCTAGTGAATCTCCTTCTTTTTGCCATTGGACTTCCCAATCAAATTTATTGTAACATTCATAACTATCAACTTTACGAAGATCCCATTGGATTCCAGAAGCTCGTAACATTGGTCCTGATAAACCCCAATTTATTGCCTCCTCGCCACCAATAATGCCCACTCCTTCAACGCGTTTCAAAAAAATAGGATTCCGCGTAATAAGTTTTTGATATTCAACAATTCCTGTTAAAGAATAATCGCAAAAATCCAAACATTTCTCTATCCAGCCATAAGGTAGATCGGCAGCAACTCCCCCAATACGGAAATAATTATGCATCATTCGCATACCTGTGGCGGCTTCGAATAGATCATATAACAATTCCCTTTCTCTGAAAATATAGAAAAAGGGAGTCTGTGCACCGATATCTGCCATAAAAGGTCCAAGCCATAATAAATGAGAAGCTATACGACTCAGTTCTAGCATAATTATTCTAATGTAACTAGCTCTTTTAGGTACTTGAACGCTTTCTAATCGTTCTGGTGCATTTACTGTTATTGCTTCTGTGAACATAGTGGCTAAATAATCCCATCGTGTTACATAAGGTAAATATTGTATAATTGTTCGATTTTCCGCTATTTTTTCCATCCCTCTATGTAAATAACCCAATATAGGTTCACAATCAATAACATCTTCACCATCGAGAGTAACAATTAGTCGAAGAACACCATGCATTGATGGGTGGTGAGGACCCATATTAACTATCATGAGATCCTTTCTTGTAGCTGGTACAGTCATAACTTTTTTTCCTTAATTCAATTCATTATTCCATGAATTTAGCAAAATGAAGTTTATCAAAATGAAAAATCTAATAACTAAAGAAAAAATTCAAACCAATCTGAAACTTCAAATTAACGAGTTTTTGACTCCCGAATACCCAATTGGTTAATCAATTTCTTATAACGTACTCGATTTTTCTTTGACAAATAATCCAACAGCCGTTGACGTTTTCCCAGAATTTTTCGTAGACCCCTTTGCGATAAAAAATCTTTTTTATGTAATTTTAAATGTGAAGTAAGTCTCTGTATCTTATCAGTGAAACTAAATACTTGAAATTCAACAGATCCACAGTTTTTTTCTTTTTCTTGTCGAATAGCTGAGATGAATGCATTTTTGACCATAAAAACAAATTTTTCTATTTTTTTTCTTTTACGCGGATTTTACCGATCAGGAAAAATTAAAATTTTTATTATACTTGTTATTTCCAGTTATTCGAATCTAGTACAAAAAAAATTTAATTTCTTCATTCTTCATATAGAAAGGAACGATCCATTTTTTTATTCAAGATTTTTCTATTCAGGAAAGAGAATGTTTTTTTCGATAAAAAAAATATATATAATAAATATATAGGAAATACACTATGTTATATTTATTATATATTATTAATTTCTTAAATTATTAAAGAATTCTGAATCGTGGATACATATGTATTCTTGATATACTGAAACGACTGCCATTATTGGTATCAAACCAATAACGATTCATACAAGCTAAATCTTCTAATCGATAATTGGGCCAAAGAAACAGTTTTAATTTAATAAATTTATTTGTATCTGTATTAAGATTAAGGTGTTTTTCCTTGTTCAAAAACTGTCCACAGTTGTTTATGTTGTTTTGATTACAAAATATTGGATTTCTACCTATAATATTCCAATTTTGAGAATTAAAACAAATGAAAATTCTCAATTCTCTACGACGTCTGGGGGATAGAATATTTTCAGGAACAAGTAAATCATAATAATTTTTGTTTTTAGTCACAAGTGTATTGCTGTGTTGTGCAACAGATTCATGAAAATTTTTTTTATCAACATATTTTTTTTTTATTATGTATTTTCCATCAGTTCGGCGTTTATTCTTATCAACCAATGAAATACCTATGGTTTGATATATAATATCTTTTCCATCCCTTTTCATAGATAGGCGAATTGGTTCGAAAATAAATATGCCTCTTTTTACCAATTCTGTAAGAGTTAGATCTTTCTGAATCAACATTACATCTAGATGTATCTCTCCTCTTTGAGTTGAGGATATAGCTATTTCCTTTGGATCTATCAGTCTAAGTAGAAGACAATATACCTTTATATTATTGATCATTCTTTGATTCAAGGGATCATCCCATCTTAATTGAAAAAGAAAATATTTTTGCAAGAAAAAATTGAGTTCCGCTTCTTTCTTGTTCTTAGATTGTGTTTTTTTTCTACCTTTTTTAATGTCTGCTCCTGTATAATCTGGTTCAACATCTTTTTCATCTTGTTTTCGTAAATCTGATACAAGATTTCTTTGACCTTGTTGTTCATTTTTTTTTACATTGCTCTTTTTACTTGTACTAATATTTTCATAGAAATTAAAATGAAAAATAAGTAATTTGGTAGGTATGATCCACGGTTTCATTTTATACGCATTAAAAAGTAGTACAAATTCTGGGAAAAACCAAGGTTCTAGATTTGATATGGTACGATATAATATTTCTTGATTCATTCCCATCCAATCAAAAAAATTATTTTTTTTTAATTTTGGATAATTTAGATTTTTAGTATTTTTATGAATCTTATGCGTATTGGCCGGGGTCTCAATATCAATATTATTGATAATACAGAAATGGGGAATTTTATAATCAAAAAATTGTCTATCCATATTTTTGTTCGTATCAATGAGAAATCTTTTTTCTAGATAATTATTAATAACTATCCTTATCAATCCATAAAATGGTTCGGGTTTCAGTGTATTGAAATTATATGAAATTTTGTTGTTCTCTACTTCTTGTAATTTTAACGTTGACCCATAAATATATGAGTTCTTATTATCCTCAAAATTTATATATTTATATGATAAAAGATCATATCCGTAATGTTTTTTCGATTGGTCTTTTTCTTTTTTATATAAATCTGATTTCGTTGAGTCTTTCTTTTGAATTATACGATATTGGTTGGCCCTATTTTGCCATTTTTTCGGTACTAAATAAGACCATTTAGTCTGAGATAAATTGTATTGAGAATGACCCCTTAACCACATTTTCCATTTATTCATTCTATACTTATGCATTTTCTTATGCTTTGGTTTGGACCCAAATATTCCTCGTGTTGTACAATAATTCTTTATTATATCTGCAAGAAAAGTATAGGTGTTATGATATTGAAGTACAGATTTAAAAGGATATTTGTTAAGTAATTGATTTTGCGAGAATTTGTAAAATACATATGCTTGAGACAAAGAAGATAAGTCCCAATAAATATTAGAATTTTTATTGCTAATACTAAAATGAGTATTATAAAAAGTATTATAAAACCACTTTTTTATAGTCGAAATAAAGTTCATTGTATTTTGATTTGTCTTTTCAATTCCTTCTTGATTTGTTTTATCATTATAAATGGATTTAGTTACAATTTTGTTTGTTGATTTAAAGAAAAGTTGTGCATTGATTTTTGGAATCTTAATGATACATAGTAATATATTCATGTATATTTTTTCAATAAAAGATTTTATAAAATAATGCGATTTACGTATTAATCGGATATTTTTTCTTTTAAATATTTGCCAAATATCCTTCTGTAATTCCGATCTTTTATCATCATAAGTTAGAACCATTTTTTTCTTGTCTTGTGTGATTCCTTCTATTTGACTCTTAATTGTAATTGTCTTATTAGCAAGATCCTTCATTTTTGTTTCGATGAGTGAATAATTTGCATTTATACAATTTAGGGATTGAATTGCAATGGTCGATTCGTGAAGAATCTTATTATTTATATTAGAATCTCTTCCATTTTCATTCGGTTCATATACTTTAACCCTACTCGATTTTAATATGGGTTTTACTTTTTCAAGTTCTTTTATTATTAGGTCTATAAATAGAATTATTTTGATGACCCATCTTTTTTTTTTTTTTGAAACTTTTAGAACCCCATTTCCTCTTTCTTTGAAAACTCTTATAACTTGTAAAATTTGCTTTTTAGCTTTTATCGCTTTTTTTTCGAGTTCTTTAAAAATAGGTTCAAAGAAAGAAGGTCGTTTTCGGGGAGACCCAAAAGGTAGCTCTGTTTCTCTTCCCCAAACTGTTAAAAAACAAAAATTATATTTTTTCTCTTTTTTTCGCCCTTGCTGATCTCTATGATGAAATCGTACCTTATATCTTTGCCAAGGTTTCAGACAAAAAGGAAATAGAATCTTTATTTGAATACCATCTCTTAACCAATTTTTTGGAAATTCCGTTTCTGATAATTGAACACCATTATAAGTACATTTAACATGTATTTCTCCATTCCATTCCTTCAAATCCTCGTACCATTCGGGGAATTGCAATAATAACATACGACTAATATTTTTACCTATTATCAATACGGGTAATATAACATATTTTCTAAGAAAAGATTGGGTTACTAATATTAAACCTCTTATTGCTTGAATAAATATAAAGCTCTCCCAAGTTTCTGATATTGCTATTCGTTCATTTTCCTCTTTTTTCTCTTCCTTTGTTTTCTCGTTTTCTTTTGTGTGTTCTTGCTCAAAATAAGAAATTTGAGATTCTGAGGTTCTCTCTAACCAATTCTTAATTTTAGATATATCTAAAAACGAAAAAAAAAATGTTTTGTCTATTCGATCCAAAAAAAGTGGAGAATGCACATTTGCTTGAAACATTTCCCAGATAATTGTTTTACGTCTTTGAGCACGCATAGATCCTTTGATTATACCACGGCGAAAATCAGATTGTTGTGAGTAACGTATCAAAGCCACCTCGTCTTCTTCATCACTAGTAGTATTATTAGTAGTACTCGAATTAGTACTCTGATCGTTATCAATATAAATTACCACGCGTTTCCCTTTTCTTGACCGAATTTCAGGGTCCTCCGTCGATTCTTCTTCATCTTCTTCTTCGAAATCATCTGTTAATTTGTATGACCATCTAGAAACCTTTTTACTAATTTCTTCCATTCCAATAGAATTTTTTCTAATTTTTATTAGATCATTTGGATCGGTTGTAATTACATCGAATAAAAATTTGAAAGATTTTGCTTGACTTTCTGAATCTATTCCCTGCACATGTTCAAAATAAAATTTCTCAATTGCGGTTAAGGAATTCTCAAAATTATCAATAGGATTCGATAAAAATTCCTCATGAGAATAAAACTTATTCTTTTTATGTTCAAATGCTTGTGCTTGAGAATTCTTATGTATCCATTTTATTTTATTTATCCACAATATTTCTATGGAATCCGCTCTTGAAGTTATGAAATCAGTCATGATTTCATGTGAATCTAATTTTTTTATTGTTCCACGATAAGGCCCATTCAAAAAGGGATCATACATTTTGGGCAAATATTCTTGTTCATGCTCATCATCACACAATCTGGTTCTTTTTTCTAGTATATTAAAAGTAAAAGATCCTTTCTCTTTTTCTAGAATTTGTATTCTACTTATAAATTCGTTCTTTAAGTTGTATTTTTTTTTTTCATTGTTATAAACCCAATAATTATATAGGTCTTCGTGGGATAGTTTTTCTGTCGTGTACAAAGAAATTTTTTGCTCTATCATTTCTGAAAAAGTCGATAAACTAGGCGGATATGTAAAAGAGATTATTTGTTTTCCTTTATTTGGGCATATATAAAAAAAATATTGTGCCATTTCATTTCGTATAGCATTTTCAAACCTATCATTTTTTAAATATCTCAATGGGCGGTTCCAGCGTTTATAATCGAAAAGAAAAGTTACAATAGGTTTTTCAAACCAAAAATAAGTTTTCTCTTCTTTAAGTTTTCCCAATTCCCAATTATCTTGATGGATATCAAGATAAGAATCTTCGTAAACCGGGCTATCTTTGTCTTCTTTAGTGGATCCCTCTTGTTCCTGTTTCGTCTTCTTCGTTTCGTAAGTTGTTTCTACATCGCTTTCTTCCGTTTCTGAGGTTTCTTTCAGTTTCTTAGTACCAATAGGCGATGGCAT